CTGCTTGATCCCGCTTACTAGATTTCTCGTTTGTTAATTTCCTGTCTTGGTGGGAGGGAGATAAGGATATCTCGTCTTAACAATGAATCAAATGAAAGTGAAAGAAATCGAATTTCACACCCTTTTCCTTTTCTGACGGACCAATCATTCCCTGAAAAAATGCTACTCTTCCTTATTATTTCTATTTTTTGTATTTATGACTTTTTTTTTTTTTTATTTAGAAATTTCTAAATAAAATTCGAAATACTAAATAATCTAAACTAAAATAATCGAAATAAATTCAATTGAAATAATTAAAAAAAAAAAAAAATACTACTACTAGATTTCTAATGGCGATTCTAATGAATAATTTATCAATGACGAATAAAAAATAATTCTATGCAATTCTGAAAGGGGGAAAGATCCCTCGGATAGAATCATTCGATTATATTGACAATTTCAAAAAGTTGATCATACTATGATCATAGTATGATGGCCGTTGGTCAAGCAGGCCCCCATCGTCTAGTGGTTTAGGACATCTCTCTTTCAAGGAGGCAGCGGGGATTCGAATTCCCCTGGGGGTAGGGTACTACGAAAGGAAGTTGATCATGGATTACCAATAAGTCTAAAATTGATTCTTCCTGGGTCGATGCCCGAGCGGTTAATGGGGACGGACTGTAAATTCGTTGGCAATATGTCTACGCTGGTTCAAATCCAGCTCGGCCCAATAATTCGCCAATCCGCCATGAGATGATATAACCCCCTTTGTACTTCAGAAATACCCGATCCGGAGATAAAAAAGAATCAAATTTTCTGCTAGATCCCGTATTTCCCTGGGATTGTAGTTCAATTGGTCAGAGCACCGCCCTGTCAAGGCGGAAGCTTCGGGTTCGAGCCCCGTCAGTCCCGACGGATCCAATAAATATATCAATAAATCTCTCCCTTTTTATGAAGGAGACCGGGGGCAGAATTTCATTGTCAAAGCAAAGGGGAAATCCTTATTTCTTTTTTATTTCCTTTTGGTAGGAGAAAGACATATGCGGTTGGATTAGTACAATTATTGGTAGCATTATAGTCAGTATTCCAAGAAATGCTGGCTTTTTCGATTGCCCCCGATGCATGTAATGGAATCTAGTACTATACCTTTTTGAGGCGCGCATACACAAAGGTAATTTCTTTCTTGTCCAATACAAATACAAAATTGAATATAATAAAATACTTTCCAGAAAAAAAAAAAAAAAAACACACAATTTATTTTTCTGGCTACGGATTTATGGAACCTCACTTACTAGTTTGAAGTTGAAAAATAGATTTCATGCAAATCACACACTGAGCTTTTGGTATAGGTGTCCCGGGGCTAATAATCTACGAAGAAAGGAGGGGGAAGGACAGATCAACCAAAAATCCTACTCCTCTTAGAAAGGGGAATGAATCATTTTTCCGATTTTTCATTTTGTTTTAAGGCCCCATCGACGAAAGAACAAATCGGAAAATAGTAAATTTGATGAATATTCATTTTATACGGTCTCATCTTTATCACACTTCTTTGTCTTCCAAGTCAAAAATAAAAAATAGTTTCGTTCTAAACTCCTTTCTTTTTCCATTTAGCTTTTATTGTTTGTTTGGGTTTGTAACTATGTGACCACTGGAAGTGGAAGAGCTATTTGATGAGACGTCATCAGATGATTGTACAAGAAGGAACTAGATAGATTAGAGAGAAAAAAAGAACAGATGATAAAAAATGATAAATAAATAAAGGAATTTTGGATTGGGTCAGGAATCCAAGTTTGGGGCGGTATGGATAAAAGAACTTCCTATGTTATACTATTCAATTCTCGACGACGAATTGATTTGATAGTTCAGATATTGTTATTCATGATATTGATCCGATTCAAGATCATCGAGAGGTAATATTCATTCATTGAATTTACAGGCCAAAGATTTATCATCTCTATGGGATTAAATCCCGAGTTATTGCGAAGTAAAAAACCGATGAGATTATGGAAGTAAATATTCTTGCATTTATTGCTACTGCACTATTTATTCTAGTTCCTACCGCTTTTCTACTTATCATTTACGTAAAAACAGTCAGTCAAAACGATTAATTATTAACTAATTTGAATGAAACTTGACTTCTGAGTTCTTAGCCAAAATTGACGAAATAAAATGAAAAAGATTCCAATTTCATGTCTTAAATGAAATGAGTGAACTAGAATCGGCAGTATTCTAATAGATAGATAGTATGGTAGAAAGATTCATCTATTTCTTTCTACCATACTATTTATTAGTTAGATTGTAGTTATAAAGCTGCCCCCCGGAATAAAATAAAGATAGAGGCTGCATTTGATATGGATCTATAGATCAATCTACAATATTATCTTGATATATGTGAATATCAATTCCATATATGGGATTGACATAGCATCCAATTCCATTTATTTGCTATATCTATTTGTTCTGATCAATCTGAATTACTCTTATGTCTTATAGGAATTACTCTTATGTCTTATAGTTTGAATTACTATATTTTTTATTTCCAATATGAATCTCGGTATCTATTGAAAGAATCAAATCAATGAAGGAAAAGCGATAGATATAGGCATATTCAAAAAATCACGTAGTAATCTTTTTTAACATTCCCAAGAAGTAATTGAGTAAACCATTGACAGTAGTTCCACGGGCATCGAAAAGGAAGAGTAAATCTCACTGATTTTTAACGCCTGAACCATGATATGAAATAAGTCGATAAAGTATAAATCCAATTTCAAAAATTCGAAAGCGGTAAATGCGCAATATGTGACTCACCTGACGATCTTATTCGGCATAGTATCTCGTTAGACAATCACTATGTTTATATCCTTTCTTTTTCATACTTTCTCATACAAAGTGCGTATACACTTAACAAAGCTACTTCTTCTTTGAACAGTAAAGAGAGAAACAACTAAAAAATGGGTCCGGCCCTCCTCAGTATCACCTAGTAAGAGGCCGTTGATTGGAATAGAAAATTTAGGAAGAATTAGGTTCGAATAAATTTCCTGGGATCCTCTTCCTTTCGAACTACAAACATGGGAATCGTTGAAATAGCTCTTTGATTGAAAGAGGATGATTCCTATAATACATTACTCCAGTCGAGTCCAATGGAATTTCAAAATGAAGATATTTTTATTTTGTTCCAAACGTGTTGCAGAACGATCTAGAAAGCAATTGATATTGATACAGTTTGCTTCCTTAACTCGATTAGTAGGACCCCTAGAGTCCACTCCTTCCCCACACTACGAGTGAAAGAGAAAAAGTAAAGACTACCATTAAAGCAGCCCAAGCAAGACTTACTATATCCATATGAATTATGTCCCCTATCTCTATAAATATAAAGGAATTGTTCCATTATTCCTCACTAATAATAGTGGAATCAATGGCGCAGAGTCAAAAAGAACGAAGACTATTAATAAACCAATCCAATAAATTCGCTCATTTTATAAGAAATTCCTATATGATTTCTAATCGGGAAAGATTAAACACAAGCAAAATCCGTAGTAACATCTCAAGGGAATGTTACTAATGGAACATGTAGGAATAATAGGTCCTATTCTTTTTTTGTTGACCCTCATTTCAATTGATTGGATGCTTGAGCACTCAGAGATTTTCGTGAGTTCCTCGTATCTTGTATATAATAAAGTATCTTCCGCCCCCTTCCACAACTATTTAGATTTCCTATCGGGCTCTCCAATCTAATCCAAGGTCCAGTCATTATACAATGGATTAATAATATAAAATTTTTATTTTTTGTAGTAGAAGGTAATTGCGAAGTCTTGATAGCCCCTCTAGCATTCGAATATTTCCTTGAAGCCTAAGCCTAAATATGCAAGGATATTTGCAATTTTTTAGAAAAACCCCCAGACCAGATGTTTAGAATCAAACAAGTATCAACAGTCTGCTTTCTCTGCTTCTGCTGGGGAATCATTCGGCGGGTTATATCAACAGAATAAAAGAAGAGATTTCTAGTTTTTTGTTGATCAGGCGACACCCGGATTTGAACTGGGGAAAAAAGGATTTGCAGTCCTCTGCCTTACCACTCGGCCATGCCGCCAAAATGCTACAAATACAAAATAGATGAAAACTTTCCCGGATTACTGAACTGCTTTTTTATTGTACTTGCACCTTTAGTTCTGTTTTCCTTAATTTTTCCTAAAAGTAAAAGAAATTCTAATCCTTCTTCCCTTTTGATTGGGTTTGATTCATCCTTTCAATTTCGATTGAGTCTATCTCAAAATTCATAATGTTCAAAACTTTCTCTTACCTTTCTATTGAAAAATCAAATGTGGATTTTCAGCCGCAAAATCCAAAATTCAACTTTATGAAAATAGGAACCATTAACTATTGACTTAGAATGCATGAATGATTCTTGGATTTGAATCTCCAAATTTTGTTTTCCTAATGACATAAGAAAATACAACTTGATATATAACTAATCAGTTCAGTATGTATTTTTTCAATCAAAGAATCCTTCTCAATTTTAATTATTAATAATAATTATAACAACAATTATGAGTATATGTAAACCCCCTAAGAGAAATTGTTAGACGGATATATATTATTTATATATGTTATATGTTCCCGATATAGAATTATCAGATATCAGAAAAGTATCATACTTCAATTTGAATTTTGAATTGAATAGAAAATTGAAATTATGTTTTCGTAGAGCGCAACCTGTGTTGCCCCGAATAGAACATAGAACGACAATAAAACAATAAAAGAGAAGAAAGACGGATATTATAGATATCTCCACACGTGTTTAAGCCATACAAACCTTCTTTTCTTGTACACCTCACAATCGTGTTCTACTCAAAAATCCGTAAACAAAATCTCTCTCTTCTCTGCGAATCATTTTTTGAACAACGAAATCCATAACATAAAGGGGGGTTAAATGCTAAAAAACCGATTCTAATTCTATATATTCTTTCTGATTTTTATGCCTTTATCTCAGCGAAAAGATCAAATGTCCAATCCATTTATTTTTC